GCTAACCTAGCTTAACTAAAGCATAACACTGAAAATGTTAAGATGGGCCTTAAAAAGCCCCGAAAGCACAAAAGCTTGGTTCTGACTTTACTATCGCCTTTAGCTGCACTTACACATGCAAGTATCCGCGCCCCTGTGAGAATGCCCACAACCCCCCGCCCGGGGAGTTTGGAGCCGGTATCAGGCACACTCCTTAAGCCCACAACACCTTGCTCAGCCACACCCCCAAGGGACTTCAGCAGTGATAAACATTGGGCCATAAGTGAAAACTTGACTCAATTAAAGCTATTTAGGGCCGGTCAAAATTCGTGCCAGCCACCGCGGTTAAACGAAAGTAGCCCGAGCTGATAGACAACGGCACAAAAGGTGGCTAGGGAACACATAAACTAAAGCCGAACACTCACTCCTCACTGTATTAACGTACGCGAAGAGCATGAAGATCATTTACGAAAGTAGCTTTATTTCACCTGAAACCCACGAAAGCTAAGAAACAAACTGGGATTAGATACCCCACTATGCTTAGCCCTAAACAATGATCATACCCCCAAATATATCTGCCAGGGGACTACGAACAATAGTTTAAAACCCAAAGGACTTGGCGGTGCTTAGACCCCCTAGAGGAGCCTGTTATATAACCGATAATCCCCGTTAAACCTCACCCTCTCTTGCCAGATCAGCTTATATACCGCCGTCGCAAGCCCACCCTGCAAAGGATAAACAGTGGGCAAAATTGGCACCGCCCCAGACGTCAGGTCGAGGTGTAGCACATGAGAGGGGATCTAATGGGCTACACTCACTGTCAACAGTACTTACGGAAGTGTCATTTAAACATGAAACTGAAGAAGGATTTAGCAGTAAGGGGGAAATAGAGCGTCCCCCTGAAGTGAGCTCCTAAGCGCGCACACACCGCCCGTCACCCTCCCCAAACCCTAACTAAAAATATAACTAATACCCTATACCATCGGTGAGGGGAGGCAAGTCGTAACATGGTAAGCGTACCGGAAGGTGTGCTTGGACTAGCAGGGTGTAGCTAAGACAGAAAAGCCCCTCCCTTACACTGAGAAGTCATTCGTGCAAGTCGAATTACCCTGATGCCCACCAGCTAGCCTCACCCAATCCCCAGAAAACAACTGACCTACTTAGATAACCCCAAATACCCTAATAACAAAATACAATAAACCATTCTTCCTCCTTAGTACGGGCGACGGAAAAGGACCCAAACGAGAGCAATAGAAAAAGTACCGTAAGGGAACGCTGAAAGAGAGATGAAACAGCCCAGTACAGCCCAAAAAAGCAGAGATTCATCCTCGTACCTTTTGCATCATGATTTAGCCAGAACCCTTAAGCAAAGAGAACTTTAGTTTAAATCCCCGAAACGAGGTGAGCTACTCCAAGACAGCCTGTTTATCAGGGCGAACCCGTCTCTGTGGCAAAAGAGTGGGAAGAGCTTAGAGTAGAGGTGACAAGCCAATCGAACCCCGTCATAGCTGGTTGCCTGAGAATTGGATATAAGTTCAGCCTCCCGGGTTCTACCTTCATAACCAAGATTTTGTCGCGGGATACCTAGAAACCGAGAGAGTTAGTCAAAGGAGGGACAGCCCCTTTGAAACAGGACACAACCTTATCAGGAGGGTAAAGATTACATTGACTAAAGGAAAAATATTTTGGTAGGCCTTAAAGCAGCCACCCAAACAGAAAGCGTTCAAGCTCAGATATAAACACCCCCCTCTTATTCTAATAAGTTAATCTAAACCCCCTAAATGTACCAGGCCATCCTATACCCCTATAGGAGTGATTATGCTAGAATGAGTAATAAGAAGACCCAGATCTTCTCCTCGCACACGTATAACTCGGAATGGACAAACCACCGAATATTAACGATCCCAAATAAAACAGAGGGGCCTGGAAAACTAAACAAAATAAACAAGAAAACCTTCCATCACTTATGTTCGTTAACCCTACACCGGCGTGCTAACAAGGAAAGACTAAAAGAAAGAGAAGGAACTCGGCAAATACTAACCAAGCCTCGCCTGTTTACCAAAAACACCGCCTCCTGCAAACAAAGAATAGGAGGTCCCACCTGCCCAGTGACTTTTGTTCAACGGCCGCGGTATGTTGACCGTGCAAAGGTAGCGTAATCACTTGTCTTTTAAATGAGGACCTGTATGAAAGGTACCACGAGGGCTTAACTGTCTCCTCTCTCAAGTCAATGAAATTGATCTCCCCGTGCAGAAGCGGGGATAAAACTACAAGACGAGAAGACCCTGTGGAGCTTGAGACGCCTAGGCAGACAACGTCAATCCCCTCTGAACAAAGACCCAAACCAGTTGGTACCTGCCTTAATGTCTTCGGTTGGGGCGACCCTGGGGTAACAAAAAACCCCCACATGGAATGGGAGCACCAAGCCCACTTTCCACCCAACTCCCACAACTAAGGGCCATGGCCCTAATTAACAGAACTTCTGACCAAACTCGATCCGGCAAGTCCGATTAATAAAACGAGTTACCCCAGGGATAACAGCGCAATCCCCTTTCAGAGCCCATATCGACAAGGGGGTTTACGACCTCGATGTTGGATCAGGACATCCCAGTGGTGCAGCCGCTACTAAGGGTTCGTTTGTTCAACGATTAATAGTCCTACGTGATCTGAGTTCAAACCGGAGCAATCCAGGTTGGTTTCTATCTGTAACATCATCTTTTCTAGTACGAAAGGACCAAAAAGAATGAGGCCCCTGCTACAAGTACGCCTCACCCCAACTCGGTGAAACCATCTCAACCGAATAAAGGGGGATAATCCCTCCGCCAGAGATAATGGCATGTTGGTGTGGCAGAATCCGGTGATGCAAAAGACCTAAGACCTTCGTAATAGGGGTTCAAATCCTCTCCCCAACTATGATACCTACATTTATTGCCTATATCATCAACCCACTAACCTTAATTATCCCCGTCCTGCTAGCAGTAGCCTTCCTAACACTCCTGGAACGCAAGACCCTGGGCTATATGCAACTGCGAAAAGGACCAAACGTGGTAGGACCTTACGGACTCCTTCAACCCATTGCCGACGGCATCAAGCTGTTTATTAAAGAGCCAGTGCGACCCTCCACCGCCTCCCCCATCCTCTTTACTCTCACCCCCGTATTAGCACTAACCCTTGCCCTCACACTATGGGCCCCCCTGCCCATCCCCTACCCACTAACCGACCTAAATCTGGGAATCCTATTTATCCTAGCAATCTCTAGCCTTGCAGTATACTCAATCCTAGGCTCAGGCTGGGCATCCAACTCAAAGTATGCCCTCATCGGGGCCCTACGAGCCGTCGCACAAACCATCTCCTACGAAGTCAGCCTCGGATTAATCCTTCTAGGCATCATTATCTTCACTGGAAGCTTTACCCTACAAACCTTTAATACAGCCCAAGAAAGCATCTGACTAATCGTACCAGCATGACCCCTTGCTGCAATATGGTACATCTCCACCCTAGCAGAAACAAACCGCGCCCCTTTCGATCTAACAGAAGGGGAATCCGAACTAGTCTCCGGCTTTAACGTAGAATATGCCGGCGGCCCATTCGCCCTTTTCTTTCTCGCAGAATACGCCAACATTCTACTTATAAATACACTCTCCGCCACCCTGTTTCTTGGAGCCTCCCACATCCCGACCCTGCCCGAACTAACAGCTATGAACCTGATAACCAAAGCCGCATTCCTGTCCGTCATCTTCCTATGAGTCCGTGCCTCCTATCCTCGGTTCCGTTATGACCAGCTTATACACCTGATCTGAAAGAACTTCCTCCCCCTAACACTCGCCCTAGTTATATGACACCTCGCCCTCCCTATCACACTTAATGGACTCCCCCCCCAGCTATAAACCAGGGGATGTGCCTGAAATAAAGGACCACTTTGATAGAGTGAATTATGGAGGTTAAAATCCCCCCATCCCCTGACAAAACCACGAGCGAGTCCGCTAAACAAGCTATTGGGCCCATACCCCAAAAATGTAGGTTAAACTCTCTACCTCTCTCACAAATACCCCACATGCACCTAGAAAGGGGGGACTTGAACCCCCACTGAAGAGATCAAAACTCCTAGTGCCTCCACTACACCACTTCCTATTACACCTCAAGCAGAGTCAGCTAATTAAGCTCCCGGGCTCATCTACCCGTCAATGTAGGCAAACAATCCTTCCTCTGCTTATGAACCCTCTTATTCTAACCCTCCTGCTCACTAGCCTCGGGCTAGGCACCGCAATCACATTCGCGAGCTCCCACTGACTCCTAGCGTGAATGGGATTAGAAATCAACACCCTTGCCATCCTCCCTCTTATGGCCCGACAACATCACCCTCGCGCAGTAGAAGCCACCACTAAATACTTCCTCACACAAGCTACTGCAGCTGCAATAATCCTCTTCGCAGGCATCACCAATGCCTGAATTTCAGGCCAGTGGGATATTCAACAAACAACCCACCCCCTACCCACAATCCTAATCACCATAGCCCTCGCCCTCAAAATTGGCCTCGCCCCCCTACACTCCTGATTACCCGAAGTCCTCCAAGGACTGGACCTAACCACGGGACTGATCCTGTCAACCTGACAAAAACTGGCCCCTCTTACTCTACTAATGCAAATACACCTCCCAAACCAGACGGTCCTAATAACACTCGGCCTAGCATCCACGCTCGTAGGCGGGTGAGGAGGACTAAATCAAACACAACTACGCAAGATCCTAGCCTATTCATCAATCGCACACCTCGGCTGAATGGTAGTAATTGTTCAATCTTCACCCCCCCTGACCCTCCTCACCCTTCTCATATACCTAACAATGACCTTTTCCACATTTATTGCCTTCAAACTTAATAAAGCAACAAACATCAATATATTGACCTCCTCCTGAACAAAGGCCCCAATAATTATGCTCGTAACACCCCTGATCCTCCTCTCCCTAGGAGGCCTCCCCCCCCTCACAGGATTTATGCCAAAATGACTTATTCTTCAAGAACTGACTAAACAAGGCCTCCCAGCACTAGCTACAGTATTTGCCCTTACCGCTCTTCTTAGCCTTTACTTCTACCTTCGCCTCTCATACGCTGTCGCCCTAACCATGGCCCCCAACAACCTATCGGGCACAACCCCCTGACGATTTCCCACCCCCCAGGCAACCCTGCCCCTAGCCACCTCAACTATAATTACAATTTCCCTACTCCCCCTCACCCCCTCCATGACAGCCCTTCTAGCCCCCTAAGGGATTTAGGATAAGTAGACCAAGAGCCTTCAAAGCCCTAAGTGGGAGTGGAAATCTCTCAATCCCTGATAAGGCTTGCAGGATATCAACCCACAACTTCTGCATGCAAAACAGACACTTTAATTAAGCTAAAGCCTTCCTAGATGGGCAGGCCTCGATCCTACAATTTCTTAGTTAACAGCTAAGCGCTCAAACCAGCGAGCATCCATCTACTTTCCCCCGCCTAGCTAGCTAGCCTAATAGGCGGGGGAAAGCCCCGGCAGGTAATTAGCCTGCTTCTTAAGATTTGCAATCTAATGTGAAACACCTCAAGGCTTGGTAAGAAGAGGACTCAAACCTCTGTCTATGGGGCTACAACCCACCGCTTAACCTTCAGCCATCCTACCTGTGGCAATTACACGCTGATTTTTCTCGACTAACCATAAAGACATCGGCACCCTCTATCTTGTATTTGGTGCCTGAGCCGGAATAGTAGGCACAGCTCTAAGCCTGCTCATTCGAGCAGAACTAAGCCAGCCGGGCGAATTATTTGGAGACGACCAAATCTTCAACGTAGTTGTAACAGCCCACGCCTTCGTAATAATCTTTTTTATAGTTATACCCATCATGATTGGGGGTTTTGGAAACTGGCTCATCCCCCTGATGATTGGCGCCCCCGACATAGCCTTCCCCCGAATAAACAACATGAGCTTCTGACTTCTCCCCCCTTCTTTTCTCCTTCTCCTCGCTTCCTCTGGAGTAGAAGCCGGCGCCGGAACAGGATGAACCGTCTACCCACCCCTAGCAGGCAACCTCGCACATGCAGGAGCATCCGTTGACTTAACCATCTTCTCCCTGCACCTGGCGGGCATTTCCTCAATCCTAGGCGCTATCAACTTTATTACAACCATTCTCAATATAAAACCAACAACCATGACCATATTCCAAATTCCCCTCTTTGTGTGAGCCGTGCTCATTACAGCCGTTCTACTCCTACTCTCCCTCCCAGTTCTAGCTGCAGGAATTACAATACTTTTAACGGACCGAAACTTAAACACTGCCTTCTTTGACCCGGCAGGAGGCGGAGACCCGATTCTTTATCAACATCTTTTTTGATTCTTTGGCCACCCGGAAGTATACATTTTAATCCTCCCCGGATTCGGAATAATCTCTCACATTGTTGCATACTATTCAGGCAAAAAAGAACCCTTCGGTTATATGGGAATGGTCTGAGCCATGCTAGCAATCGGCCTCCTCGGGTTTATTGTGTGAGCCCACCACATATTTACAGTTGGTATGGACGTAGATACACGAGCCTACTTTACATCTGCTACAATAATCATCGCGATCCCAACCGGGGTTAAAGTGTTTAGCTGACTCGCCACCCTGCACGGGGGAGATATCAAATGAGAAACCCCCCTCCTATGAGCCCTCGGTTTTATCTTCCTCTTCACAGTAGGAGGCCTGACCGGCATTGTACTTGCCAACTCCTCACTGGATGTTGTCCTTCACGACACCTACTACGTGGTAGCCCACTTCCACTACGTTCTGTCCATGGGGGCAGTTTTCGCCATCGTAGCTGCCTTCATCCACTGGTTTCCCCTGTTTACAGGCTATACCCTTCACATCATCTGGACCAAAGTCCACTTTGGGATCATATTCACCGGCGTAAACCTCACCTTTTTCCCCCAACATTTCCTAGGATTAGCCGGAATACCACGACGGTATTCTGACTATCCCGACGCCTACGCCCTATGAAACGTAGTCTCCTCTGCCGGATCCCTCGTATCCCTTATTGCAGTAATCATGTTCCTCTTCATCATCTGAGAAGCCTTCGCCACAAAACGGGAAGTCCTCTCAGTAAATCTAACCACTACAAACGTTGAATGACTTCACGGTTGCCCTCCCCCCTATCACACATTTGAAGAGCCTGCCTTCGTCCAAGCCCGGCAAGACGACGAGAAAGGGAGGAATTGAACCCCCGTACATTAGTTTCAAGCCAATCACATTACCACTCTGTCACTTTCTTTTTATCAAAAACCCCCACATTAAATAGACACAAGGCACTAGTAAAACCCATTACACCGCCTTGTCAAGGCGGAATTGCGGGTTAAAACCCCGCGTACCTTGGACAGAAATGGCACACCCGACCCAGCTGAATCTTCAAAATGCATCCTCCCCTCTGATAGAGGAACTTACTTACTTCCATGACCACACCCTAATAATCACCGTCTCAATTAGCGTCTTTGTACTTTATATAATGATAATACTAGTAATTACCTATCTCACAGACAAATTCGTTCTAGACGCACAAAAAGTCGAAGTTGTCTGAACCATTATCCCAGCCATTACTCTTGTCTTCATCGCCCTCCCCTCCCTCCGAACCCTTTACCTAATAGACGAAGCTGACGACCCCCACCTCACAGTTAAAACAATAGGCCACCAATGATACTGAGCCTATGAGTACTCAGACTACCTAGACCTCGAATTTGAGGCCTATATAGTCCCCACACGAGAACTAATTTACGGTCAATACCGCCTCCTAGAGGCGGACCACCGGGTGTTAATCCCAATTAATACCCCAATTCGAATACTCATCTCTGCTGATGACGTCTTACACTCCTGAACTGTACCAGCACTTGGTATCAAAATAGATGCCGTCCCAGGCCGACTAAACCAAGCTGCCTTTATTGCAGTCCGACCTGGCGTCTTTTTTGGACAATGCTCTGAAATTTGCGGGGCCAACCACAGCTTTATACCTATCGTAGTTGAAGTGGCACCACTCGAATACTTTGAAGTCTGATCCTTACTTCTGGTTCAAGACAACTCGCTAAGAAGCTGAACAGGCCACAGCGTTAGCCTTTTAAGCTAAAAACTGGTGACTACCGCCCACCCTTAGCGACGATGCCACAACTCAACCCTACCCCCTGACTATTCATCTTTCTGCTGTCCTGAGTGACCTTTGTCTTCATCATCATCCCCCAAACAACAACCTACACGTTCCCCAATGAGCCAACCCCCTTAAGCACAAAAGCCCTTAACCCAGAGTTATGACAATGATTATGGTACTAGGATTCTTCGATCAATTTGCCTCTCCAATACTCCTGGGCATCCCCTTAATTGCCCTAGCCATTGCCCTCCCCTGAACAATCTTCCCCTTTCCCTCACCCCGCTGACTAAGCAACCGACTACTAACCCTAAGCAGCTGATCCCTCAACCGTTTCACCCAGCAACTCCTCCTCCCTCTCAACCCCGGAGGACACAAATGAGCAACCCTTTTCGTCTCCCTAATAATATATCTGCTAGTACTGAATATGCTGGGGTTACTCCCCTACACCTTTACACCCACTACACAACTCTCAATAAATATAGGCCTGGCCATCCCCCTATGACTAGCAACTGTGATTGTAGGAATGCGAAGTCAATTAACACACACCCTAGGACACTTCCTTCCAGAAGGTACCCCCACCCTCCTTAGCCCCGTACTAATTATTATCGAAACTATTAGCCTACTCATTCGACCTTTGGCCCTAGGGGTCCGACTAACCGCCAACTTGACAGCCGGCCATCTTCTAATACAGCTAATCGCTACAGCCACCCTCACCCTTATGCCCTTAATACCATCAGTAGCAACTCTTACAGCAATTCTTCTGCTCCTACTAGCACTTCTTGAAAGTGCTGTCGCAGTCATCCAAGCCTACGTGTTTGTCCTCCTCCTCAGCCTCTACCTTCAAGAAAACGTAACATAACACCCCCTTAAATTCATGCTCCAAATAAACCCAATGACCCATCAAGCCCACCCCTATCATATAGTAGACCCTAGCCCCTGACCTCTGACAGGGGCCGTCGCCGCCCTCCTCATAACTTCTGGCCTCGCAACTTGATTTCACTTCCACACCACCAGCCTCATAATACTAGGCACAGTCCTTCTTGTCCTCACAGCCTTTCAATGATGACGAGACGTCGTTCGAGAAGGCACATTCCAAGGACATCACACGCCCCCCGTCCAAAAAGGCCTTCGATACGGTATAATCCTCTTCATCGCATCAGAAGTTCTTTTCTTCCTAGGATTTTTCTGAGCTTTCTACCACTCAAGCCTAGCCCCCACTCCAGAACTAGGAGGCTACTGACCCCCCGCCGGCATCACACCCCTTGACCCATTTGAAGTGCCATTACTCAACACAGCCGTACTTTTGGCCTCAGGAGTCACAGTCACTTGAGCTCACCACAGCATCATAGAAGCCAAACGAAAACAAGCAATCCAAGCCCTGACCCTAACAATCCTTCTGGGAGGCTACTTTACCCTCCTTCAAGCCATAGAGTACATAGAAGCCCCCTTTTCAATTGCAGACAGCGTTTACGGGGCCACTTTCTTCGTAGCAACAGGCTTCCATGGGCTCCACGTTCTAATCGGCTCCTCCTTTCTAGCTGTCTGTCTATTCCGCCAAATCGCACATCACTTCACATCCTCCCACCACTTCGGCTTCGAAGCAGCAGCCTGATACTGACATTTCGTTGACGTTGTATGACTATTCCTCTATGTATCCATCTACTGATGAGGCTCCTAACCTTTCTAGTACTAAAATAGTATAAGTGACTTCCAATCACCCGGTCTTGGTTAAAATCCAAGGAAAGGTAATGAACCTAGTCACAACAGTCATCTCCATCAACACCCTCCTCTCAATCGTCCTAATGACTGTAGCTTTTTGACTACCCCAAATGTCCCCCGACCAAGAAAAATTATCCCCCTATGAGTGCGGCTTTGACCCAATCGGCTCCGCCCGATTACCCTTCTCCCTACGATTCTTCCTCATCGCCATCCTATTCCTCCTTTTCGACCTAGAAATTGCCCTCCTCCTCCCCCTCCCCTGAGGAGACCAACTGGCGTCCCCCCTCCTCACCTTCACTTGAGCCACCTCTGTGCTCGCCCTACTAACCCTGGGCCTCATTTACGAATGAACTCAAGGAGGACTAGAGTGAGCCGAATGAGTGGTTAGTTTAAAAAAAACATTTGATTTCGGCTCAAAAACTTGTGGTTAAACTCCACAACCGCCCAATGACTATCGCACACTTCGCCTTTTCAGCCACATTTATGCTCGGACTAACAGGCCTTGCACTACACCGTCTTCACCTCTTGTCCGCCCTCCTATGCTTGGAGGGAATAATGCTCTCCCTGTTCGTTGCACTCTCCATTTGGACCCTCCAACTAGACTCAACCAACTTTTCAACCTCCCCCATATTCCTTCTGGCTTTCTCAGCCTGTGAAGCAAGTGCCGGTCTTGCCCTCTTAGTGGCAACTACCCGGACCCATGGGACCGACCAACTTCAGAGCCTAAACTTATTACAATGCTAAAAATTCTCATCCCCACTATCCTTCTCATCCCTACAATCTGACTAACCCCCTTTAAATGACTTTGAACAGTTGCCCTCGCCCATAGTTTTAGCATCGCATTAATAAGCTTCTCCCTCTTCAAAACCTCGTCAGAGATCGGCTGATACTCACTCAGCCCTACTATGGGCACTGACCCCCTCTCAACCCCCCTCCTCGTCCTCACTTGCTGGCTCCTCCCGTTAATAATTCTGGCAAGCCAAAACCACACGCAAACAGAACCCATAGCCCGACAACAAACCTACATCACCCTGCTTACTTCCCTCCAAGTTTTCCTGATCCTAGCCTTCAGCGCAACTGAAGTCATAATATTCTACGTAATGTTTGAAGCAACCTTGCTCCCCACCCTTATAATTATTACTCGCTGAGGCAATCAAGCCGAACGATTAAATGCAGGCACTTATTTTCTATTTTATACTTTAACCGCCTCCCTCCCCCTCCTAGTAGCCTTGCTCTTCTTCCAGAATGAAACAGGAACATTATCACTTCTTACTCTCCCTTATTCGAACCTCCCTCACCCCCTAACAATGGGAACCTCGCTGTGATCAATAGCCTGCCTACTAGCATTCCTAGTTAAAATGCCACTATACGGCCTACACCTCTGGCTCCCCAAAGCGCACGTTGAAGCCCCAATCGCAGGGTCAATAATCCTTGCAGCTGTACTACTAAAACTAGGGGGTTACGGAATAATTCGGATCTCTACCATCTTAGAGCCCTTGACCAAAGAACTCTGCTATATATTCATTATTCTTGCACTTTGAGGAATTATTATAACAAGCTCTATCTGTTTGCGCCAAACAGACCTAAAATCCCTTATTGCTTACTCATCCGTAAGCCACATGGGCCTTGTAGCCGCAGGAGTTTTAATTCAGACCCCTTGAGGTCTCACAGGAGCATTAATTCTGATAATTGCCCATGGATTAACATCCTCAGCCCTTTTCTGCTTAGCAAATACCAACTACGAGCGCACCCATAGTCGAACAATAATATTAGCACGAGGCATACAAATGATCCTCCCCCTAACAGCCACATGATGATTTCTATCATCCCTGGCGAACCTCGCCCTTCCCCCCTTACCCAACCTTATAGGAGAACTAGTCATTATTACAGCCCTATTCAACTGGTCCTGATGAACACTTCTATTAACCGGCCTGGGGACCCTTCTCACAGTAGCCTACTCACTTTATATGTTCTTAATGTCCCAACGAGGCCCACTTCCTCCCCACATAATTTCGCTAGACCCCGCCCACACACGGGAACACCTATTAATTATTCTTCACCTTCTCCCTCTAGCCTTACTTATCATTAAGCCCGAACTAATCTGAGGGTGGGCTGCCTGTGGGTATAGTTTAATAAAAATGCTAGATTGTGATTCTAAAGACAAAGGTTGAAACCCTTTTACCCACCGAGAGAGGCTCGTAGCAATCAAGACTGCTAATCTTCATGACCTTAGTTAGACTCTAGGGCTCACTCGGACCCGCTCCTAAAGGATAACAGCCTATCCGTTGGTCTTAGGAACCAAAAACTCTTGGTGCAAATCCAAGTAGCAGCTATGAACCACCCCACCCTAGTACTCACATCGAGCTTCCTCGCTGTTTTCCTCCTTCTACTCTTCCCCCTACTTACAACCCTGGTCCCAAAACCCCTGAAATCCAACTGAGCCCTCTCCCACACCAAGCTAGCAGTAAAAATAGCCTTCTATACCAGTCTCCTCCCACTGTTCCTATTCCTTCACGAAGGCACAGAAACCATCATCACCCACTGAACCTGAATAAATACCAACACCTTCAACATCTGCACTAGCCTCCAATTTGACTCCTATGCAATCATCTTCACCCCTATTGCCCTTTACGTAACGTGAGCCATTCTACAATTTGCATCATGATATATACACTCAGATCCTGACATAAACCAGTTTTTCAAGTATCTCCTGGCCTTCCTCATCGCAATAATCATCCTCGTCACAGCAAACAATATATTTCAACTGTTCATCGGCTGAGAGGGAGTTGGAATTATATCCTTCCTCTTAATTGGCTGATGACACGGACGAGCAGATGCAAACACAGCCGCACTTCAGGCAATATTGTATAACCGAATTGGAGACATCGGCCTAATCTTCACCATGGCCTGAATAGCAATAAACCTAAACTCATGAGAAATACAACAAATAATAATAACCTCCCAAGACCTAGATATAACCTTCCCCCTCCTCGGGCTCATCCTCGCTGCAACCGGCAAATCAGCCCAATTTGGCCTCCACCCCTGACTCCCCTCCGCTATAGAGGGACCCACCCCAGTATCCGCCCTCCTCCACTCCAGCACTATGGTTGTCGCAGGCATCTTCCTCTTGGTACGAATGAGCCCCTTGATGGAAAATAATCAAACAGCACTAACAACCTGCCTATGCCTTGGCGCCCTAACTACTTTCTTCACCGCCACATGTGCCCTCACCCAAAACGATATTAAAAAAATTGTCGCATTCTCCACATCCAGCCAACTCGGCCTTATAATAGTTACCATCGGACTAAACCAACCCCAACTAGCCTTCCTTCACATCTGCACTCACGCTTTCTTTAAAGCTATGCTATTCCTATGCTCTGGCTCAATTATTCACTCCCTCGACAACGAACAAGATATTCGTAAAATAGGAGGTATACACCGCCTCACCCCCCTTACATCCTCCTGTATAACTATTGGGAGCCTTGCCCTAACAGGCACCCCCTTCCTGACAGGCTTTTTCTCGAAAGACGCCATCATTGAAGCTATAAACACATCACACCTAAACGCCTGAGCCCTGACACTTACACTCATCGCAACCGCTTTCACAGCCATCTATAGCCTCCGCATTATCTTCTTCGTCTCCATGGGCCACCCCCGATTTAACCCACTCTTACCAATCAATGAAAATAACCCAGCACTTATTGAACCTATCAAACGACTGGCATGAGGAAGCATTATTGCTGGACTGGTAATTACCCTCAACATAAACCCACTAAAAACACCCATTATAACTATGTCTACCCCCCTAAAACTAGCAGCCATTTTAGTAACCATCCTCGGCATCCTCACTGCCCTAGAGCTTGCAACCCTAACAAGCAAACAACTAAAAACCACCCCAACAATCTCCACTCACCACTTCTCAAATATACTTGGCTTCTTCCCGACAGTAGTCCACCGCCTCGCCCCTAAGCTCAATCTCCTTCTAGGCCAAACCATCGCCAACCAAATAGTAGACCTCACATGACTCGAAAAAATCGGCCCAAAATCCGTACCTCCTATTATATCCCCCCTGGCCACTACTATCAGCACCATCCAACGAGGCTTTATTAAAACATACCTCACACTATTCCTTCTTACACTCGCCCTAGGGGTGCTTATAACATTAACCTAAACAGCACGCACTGCCCCCCGGCTTAGACCCCGAGTTAACTCCAACACCACAAACAAAGCCAGAAGAAGTACCCCCGCACTTACCACCAACATCCACCCCCCCGAAGAGTATATTGAGGCAACTCCCCCTGCATCTCCCCGAAGCAATGAAAACTCTACAACCTCATCCACACCCACCCAAGAACCCTCATATCACCCCCCTCAAAAAAAGCCAGAAATCAAGAATACCCCAACTACATAAACAACCATATACACAAGCACAGAACGACTCCCTCAACCCTCGGGGTAAGGCTCAGCAGCAAGAGCTGCTGAATATGCAAACACCACCAACATGCCCCCCAAATAAATCAAAAATAAAATCAAAGATAAAAAAGGCCCCCCAAACCCAACCAACACCCCACAACCCATCCCTGCAACAATTACTAACCCCAAGGCAGCAAAGTAGGGAGAAGGATTAGATGCTACTGCAACCAGCCCTAAAACAAAACAAAATAAAAATAAATACATAACAAAAGTCATAGTTTCTCCCCGGGCTTTAACCAGAACTAATGGCTTGAAAAACCACCGTTGTTATTCAACTACAGAAACGATAATGACCAGCCTACGAAAAACCCATCCCCTTCTTAAAATAACCAACGACGCCGTAATTGACCTGCCTACCCCTTCTAACCTCTCAGCCTGATGAAACTTCGGCTCCCTTCTTGGCCTATGCTTGATCACCCAACTCCTCACTGGGCTTTTCCTGGCCATACACTATTCAGCAGACATCGCAACCGCTTTCACATCTGTAAACCACATCTGCCGGGACGTCAACTATGGCTGATTCATCCGCAGCCTACACGCCAACGGTGCCTCCTTCTTCTTCATTTGCATCTACCTTCACATCGGACGTGGCCTCTATTATGGATCCTACTTAAACAAAGAGACCTGAAACATTGGAGTAATTCTCTATCTACTCGTGATAATAACCGCCTTTGTCGGGTATGTCCTCCCTTGAGGACAGATATCCTTCTGAGGCGCGACAGTCATCACAAACCTCCTATCCGCCGTACCATACATCGGAAATACACTAGTCCAATGAATCTGAGGGGGCTTCTCAGTCGACAACGCCACACTCACCCGATTTTTTGCCTTTCACTTCCTCCTTCCCTTCGTTGTCCTAGGGGCAACCATTCTACATCTCTTGTTCCTCCATGAAGCAGGATCCACAAACCCCCTGGGTCTGACCTCAAATACAGATAAAATTCCATTTCACCCCTATTTCTCATATAAAGACGCTCTCGGGGCTGCAATCCTTCTCTTTATGCTCATCTCCCTCACTCTCTTCTCACCAAATCTTCTAGGAGACCCCGATAACTTCACCCCCGCTAATCCCCTAGTCACCCCACCCCATATTAAACCCGAATGATATTTCCTATTTGCATACGCCATTCTACGCTCTATTCCCAATAAACTGGGGGGAGTCTTAGCCCTTCTCTCAGCCGTCCTAATCCTATTAACAGTCCCACTCCTCCACACATCTAAGCATCGAAGCCTAACCTTTCGACCCCTCATGCAATTACTATTCTGAGCCCTAGTCACAGATGTCATCATCCTAACCTGAATTGGAGGCATGCCTGTTGAAGACCCTTTCATCATCATCGGCCAAGTCGCATCCATCCTGTACTTCACAATTTTTTTAATCCTCTTCCCCCTAGCAGGCTTAATCGAAAACAAAGCGCTAAAATGATCTTTCCCTAGGCTAAGCCCAAAATCTGCATTAGTAGCTCAGCGTTAGAGCGTCGGCCTTGTAAGTCGAACGTCGGAGGTTCAAATCCTCCCTACTGCTCAAAGAAGAGAGATTTGAACTCCCCCCACTAGCCCCCAAAGCTAGCATTCTAGCTAAACTATTCTCTGAACAAACATGTTTAAAATAACATGTTTTTTAATACATATATGTATTAACACCATTAATCTATATTAACCATTATAACCAATGTTCTAGTACAATAAGTGATTAATCACCTAACATCTATATTAACCATAGAACCCAACATTATACCTAAGGTATACATAAACCATTAAGATGGGATATATAGCATAACACTTATTTCAAGGACTGAACGAAACTTACAGACCTAACACAATTAATTCATCAGTAAATTTATACGTGGATCCCCATCCCTAAGGTCTTAACAATAATGATACATAAGCCACTAAGATGGAATATATAGCATAACACTTATTTCAAGGACTGAACGAAACTTATAAACTTTACACAATTATTCATCAGTAAACTCATACCACCAATCCTCATCCCATTAGAAATAACAATGATGAGCAGTAAGAACCTACCATCCAGCTCATATCTTAATGATAACTCTTACTGATGGTCAGGGGCAGTAATTGTGGGGGTTTCACTTAGTGAACTATTCCCGGCATCTGGTTCCATGCAGCTTATCAATAAATTTATGAAATTGCTACACAAGCATTTATTATACCACACAAATATAAAACCTTTA